ACGCAACGATGATTCTTTTCGGCAAGCCATAAAGATATTGGTACATTATATTTTATTTTCGGCGCATGAGCTGGAATAGTAGGCACCTCTTTAAGATTTATTATCCGTGCAGAATTAAGACAACCCGGAAGATTAATTGGAAATGACCAAATTTATAATGTTGTTGTTACAGCACACGCATTTGTAATAATTTTTTTTATAGTTATACCTATTATAATTGGAGGGTTTGGTAATTGATTAGTACCTTTAATATTAGGAGCCCCAGATATAGCATTCCCCCGAATAAACAATATAAGATTTTGGCTTCTTCCTCCCTCATTAACCCTCCTTCTTATAAGAGGTATAGTTGAAAGAGGTGTCGGAACAGGATGAACTGTTTACCCTCCCTTAGCAGCAGCCATCGCTCACGCTGGGGCCTCAGTTGATATAGGTATTTTTTCTCTACATTTAGCGGGTGCCTCGTCAATCTTAGGTGCAGTTAATTTTATAACCACCGTTATCAACATACGATCTTATGGAATAAGTATAGACCAAATACCTTTATTTGTTTGGTCAGTATTTATCACAGCCATTCTTTTACTTCTCTCTCTTCCTGTTTTAGCCGGAGCTATCACCATACTATTAACAGATCGAAACCTAAATACATCTTTTTTTGACCCCGCTGGTGGAGGAGACCCTGTTCTTTACCAACATTTATTTTGATTTTTTGGCCACCCTGAAGTGTATATTCTTATTCTCCCTGCCTTTGGTATAATCTCTCATATTGTTAGTCAAGAATCAGGTAAAAAAGAGTCATTTGGTACCTTAGGTATAATTTATGCTATGCTAGCTATTGGTGTTTTAGGATTTGTTGTTTGAGCCCACCATATATTTACAGTTGGTATAGATGTAGACACACGTGCTTATTTTACCTCTGCAACTATAATTATTGCTGTACCAACAGGCATTAAAATTTTTAGTTGGCTAGGAACCCTTCATGGCACCCAAATCTCTTACAGACCTTCACTCCTTTGAGCTCTTGGTTTTATTTTCTTATTTACAGTAGGAGGTCTTACTGGTGTAGTTCTTGCTAATTCTTCTCTAGATATTATTCTTCATGATACTTACTATGTAGTTGCCCATTTTCATTATGTTTTATCTATAGGAGCAGTGTTTGGAATCTTTGCAGGTATCGCCCACTGATTTTCTTTATTTACAGGAGTTTCCTTAAATCCTAAATGAATAAAAATACACTTTTTAACAATATTTATTGGAGTTAATTTAACATTTTTTCCTCAACATTTCTTAGGTCTTAATGGGATACCACGACGATATTCTGATTACCCCGATGCTTACACAACATGAAATATTGTTTCATCCATAGGGTCTATAATCTCCTTTGTTGCAGCAATGGGATTTATAGTTATTGTCTGAGAAGCCTTAAGATCAAACCGCCCTGTAATGTTTTCTTTATTTCTACCTTCTTCAATTGAATGAGAACATCCTTACCCCCCTGCTGACCATAGTTTTATAGAAATTCCATTAATTACTAACTTCTAAAATGGCAGATAGATGTATAGGATTTAAGCTCCTAAAAGGAAGATATTTCTTCTTTTAGAAATTAATGACAACATGAGCACGCTTAGGTTTACAAGATAGAGCATCTCCTTTAATAGAACAACTAACATTTTTCCACGACCATATTATAGTTATTTTAATTTTAATTATTTCTTTTGTAGGTTACATAATAGCTTCAATTTTATTTAATTCCATAATCAATCGATTTATGCTTGAAAATCAAACTATTGAAGTTATTTGAACTATTATTCCTGCTATTATCTTAGTATTTATTGCCCTTCCTTCTCTTCGTTTACTTTACCTTTTAGATGAAGTTAATAATCCTGCTATAACCTTAAAAACTATTGGACACCAATGATATTGAAGATATGAATATTCAGATTTTTTACAAGTAGAATTTGATTCATATATAATCCCCACAAGAGACCTAGAAGAATCAAGATTTCGACTTTTAGATGTGGATAATCGAACTGTTCTCCCTATAAATACACAAATTCGAGTATTAATTACCGCAGCTGACGTAATTCATTCTTGAACTATCCCCGCACTAGGTGTAAAAGCAGACGCAATTCCTGGACGTCTCAATCAAGTTAGATTTTTAATTAACCGACCAGGTCTATATTTTGGACAATGTTCAGAAATCTGTGGTGCTAACCATAGATTTATGCCCATTGTAATTGAAAGAGTTTCTATTGACTCCTTCTTAAGATGAATTTCCTCATCTATGGAAGACTCACCCGATGACTGAAAGTAAGTATAGGTCTTTTAAACCTATTATAGTATGTGCGCCTACTTCTGGTGGTAAGAACTTAATTAAATATTAATAATTTAAGCTTGTCATGCTTAAGTCATCTATCATGGGATACTTCTTAGTGCCTCCAATAGCCCAACTTCTTTGATTAAACCTTTTTTTTGTTGTTATTATTTCCTTTATATTATACTTGATAATGAATTTCTTTATAAAACCATTTTATAAAATAAAGTACCCCTGAAAAAAATATTACTCACTCAGAAAAAACCCGAAATGATAGCAAATTTATTGTCTATTTTTGAACCCTCATCAAGAAATTTTCTTTTTCCTTTAAACTGATTTATTACTTTTCTTGGCTTAATATTTATACCATTTATTTATTGAGCTTTCCCCTCTCGGTGATCTCTTCTATGGAATAAAATTACCTGTACATTACATAATGAATTTAAAGCTCTTCTTCTTCCCTCTCACACTGGAAGAACAATATTATTTGTTGCGATATTCAGTCTTATTCTCTTCAATAATTTTTTAGGGTTACTTCCTTATGTATTTAATAGATCAAGTCATATAGTAATAACTTTATCTCTATCTTTACCACTTTGGGTTACTTTAATAATTTATGGTTGGGTTAACCACACACAACATATATTTGCCCATTTAGTGCCTCAAGGTACACCTGCTGCCCTAATACCTTTTATAGTTTTAATTGAAACAATTAGAAATATTATTCGTCCAGGAACTCTTGCCATTCGGTTGGCTGCTAATATAATTGCTGGTCACCTTCTTTTAACACTGCTAGGAGGGACAGGTCCATCCTTAACATATTCTCTTATTTCTATTTTAATCTTTTCACAAATTCTTCTACTAATTCTAGAATCTGCTGTTGCTGTAATCCAATCTTATGTATTTGCTGTTTTAAGTACCTTATACACTAGAGAAATTAACTAATGACATCAACTCATGGACATCACCCTTACCACCTTGTAGATATGAGACCTTGACCATTAACTGGATCTATTAGTGCTATAATACTTACAACTGGGCTAATTAAATGATTTCATCAATTTAATATAAATTTACTACTTTTAGGAGTAACTGCAACATTATTAACTATAATTCAATGATGACGAGTTGTTACACGGGAAGGTACCTATCAAGGTTTACATACCACAGTAGTTATAACGGGGTTACGTTGAGGAATAATTCTTTTTATTGTTTCTGAAGTTTTATTTTTCTTTTCTTTTTTCTGAGCATTTTTTCATAGTAGTCTCTCGCCATCGGTGGAAATTGGAATATACTGGCCACCCTTAGGTATTAGACCTTTTAACCCCTTCCAAATCCCCCTTCTTAATACCACCATTCTTTTATCCTCAGGTGCCACTGGAACTTGAGCCCATCATGCTATTATAGAAGCTAACCACTCACAAGCTATTCAAAGACTAGGTTTAACAATCTTTCTAGGAGTCTATTTTACTTTACTTCAAGCTGTAGAGTATGTGGAAGCTTCGTTTACTATCGCCGATTCTGTATTTGGGTCAGCTTTCTTTGTAGCAACAGGATTTCATGGCCTTCATGTTATTATTGGTACTTCATTTTTATCGGTTTGCTTTTATCGTTTATTTAACTGTCATTTTTCTTCTAATCATCATTTAGGATTTGAAGCCGCTGCTTGATATTGGCACTTTGTAGATGTAGTGTGATTATTCCTCTATGTTTTGATTGACTGATGAGGAGGTTAATTCTTTTAATATAATTATAGTATATGTGGCTTCCAACCAAAAAGATTAGAATCGCTAGAAAGAATACATTTTTACTTTATCATCAATTACTATTATCACCCTACTTCTTAGAACAGCAGTTATACTACTAGCTTCCTTACTATCAAAAAAAACTATTATAGACCGAGAAAAAAATTCTCCATATGAATGTGGGTTTGACCCTAAAGGAACAGCTCGTCTCCCATTCTCCTTACGATTTTTTTTAATTGCTGTAATTTTTTTAATTTTTGATGTTGAAATTACACTTCTTTTACCTATTGCTTCTGTTATAAATATCACTAACACTTTTTCATGGATAATTACTAGTCTTTTATTTCTACTAATTCTACTTTTAGGTCTTTACTATGAATGATTGCAAGGTGCTTTAGATTGGTCTGAATAAAAATAATCTTATAGTGTGTGTAAACCTATTTATCTTAAACCATCCATTCTTGACCGGCTAAACCAAATTATATTAATATCACAGTTTATTCAATAATTGCTGTAGTATATAGATACTTTGTTAAGGTTTAATATACTTGTAGTAATTATGATTAAACTAACTTTTTTGTTTTGATTAATATTAATTTTATATAATTTAATGTTTATTTTTTATTAATTCTTTTTCTCCACCAATAAAATTTAATATTAACCCATTCCCTAAACCACCTTTTTAAAAATACATGTGTCCTTTTCTTCACACCAATTTCTGTATTTGAATCACCTCCTTTCTTTATAATTAACCAATAATTTATATTTTTATTTTATTAATAGTAAAGAAGGTTAATTCTTTTTATATAATTATAATGTATTTACCCAAAAAGTTTAAAAATTTTCTAAAAAAGACATTACCCTTTAGATTTTCTTTTTTAACCCCCTATATAAATATAAGTTTGAGCTGAAATGAATAACATGTTGGTGTTAAAGCTTATATTCTCATTTATTGCTTTATTTAACAGTACTAATTTCTAATCTTTAATTTATACTAATTTTCTCTAAAAGTATTTGTTTATAAATTATAGTGTTAAACCTAATTTGGTAGACAAGACTATAGTCAATCTTTTATGACATATGAGTTGCATTCATAAGGAGTTTTTTAACTAGTTTTATACAAATTAGAAAGCGAAATTTGCATTTAGTTTCGACCTAAACTTTGGTTATATAACCTCTAATTCTGATGGAAGCCAAAAAGAGGCTTATCACTGTTAATGATATAATTGAATTTAAAATTCCTATCAAGGAAATATTAAGATAAAATTAAAGCTTCTAACTTTGATTTAAGCGGTTAGACTCCGTTTATATTTCTATTTTTATAGTGTAAACAAACATATTACATTTTCATTGTAAAGCTGAAACTATTTTTCTAAAAATTTATTGTCTACTCAAAGTAATCTATTACATCTTAGACTCCACAAATCTAAATTTTTTTTAAACTATTTAAGTATATCATTTACAGGCTAATTAACCTCGTTTGTAACTTCAACACAACATTCTTTATAAATTATGTAAATTATATTAAAATTAACATTATTACAAAAGAAGATAAAATAAATATCTTTATAAAAACTTTTACCCCACTTCCCTGAAATACATAAAGTATATTAAACATTCTTCTAAATAAAGAATTTAAACCTTGACCACCAAAATGTTCTCTCCACCCTTTATCTCCTACTTTATAAACTTGTCCTCCTAAATTTAAACTATATTTTCCTAATTTTAATGTTCTTAGTAAAGGTATAAATCATATTGAACCTATTATTACTACAATACTATAATAACTTAATGATTTTAAAGAATAATTTAAAGTTATTATGTTTAAAAGATATCCTCTTACACCCCCTAACAATCTTACTAAAATAACAAGTAATTTTATAAATCTTCTCATACAAATTATATACGGGTCAGGAAATATTAATCAAGATAAACAAGCGCCTCCAATAATTGCACCAATTCCTAATCTACTTATAGGAGTAGTTATCAAACTTCTCCTATCCCTTACATTATTTAAACTCCTAAGATTAAACCCCCCAGAAATTCTATAATAAATTAAACGCAATGTGTAACATACTGTTAAACCCGTAGCAAAAACGTACAAAAAAAATGATACTAAATTAATTCACCTCATAAAAGCTATTTCTAAAATTAAATCTTTTGAATAAAAACCAGCTATAAAAGGAGCTCCACATAAAGCTAAATTAGCAACCCTTATATATATTACACTTAAAGGTATAAATTTTACTAAAGACCCTATACATCGAATATCTTGGTACTCTCTTACCCTATGAATTACTACCCCTGCACATATGAATAAAAGAGCTTTAAATAATGCATGTGTCAATAAATGGAAAAAAGCTAAATCTCTAAATCCTAAAGATAAAACTCTTAATATAACTCCTAATTGCCTTAAAGTTGATAAAGCAATAATCTTTTTTAAATCATACTCGAAATTTGCCCCTAGCCCCGCTATAAATATAGTTAAACAAGAAATAATTAATAACACCCTTTGAACACAAGAATTCTCCAAAGCTGGTCTAAAACGAATTATTATATACACCCCCGCGGTAACCGGAGGCGAAGAATGAACTAAAGCTGAAACTGGTGTTGGAGCTGCTATTGCTGCTGGTAACCAAGCAGAAAAGGGAATTTGTGCTCTTTTAGTTATTGCCGCTAAAACAAATAAACATTTTAATAGTAAACTATTTATATCTTCTAAATAAAATCTATAATACATAAAATTTCACCCTCCTAATTTAATTATAAGCCCCACTCCAAGTAAAATGGCTACATCTCCTACTCGATTTGATAACACCGTTAATATCCCAGCATTGCTAGACTTTTCATTTTGGTAATAAATTACTAGTGCATACGAAACTAACCCTAACCCATCTCAACCTAAAAGAATCCTAATTAAGTTAGGCCTCAAAATTATAGCCCCCATTGAAGCCACAAATGCCACCACAAGATATATAAATCGATTAAAATTTAAATCTCCTATTATGTAGCCCCCCCTGTAAAATAATACTATTGACGAAATTAACAATACAAAAGATAAAAATAAAAGAGAAATTCAATCAAAAATTATTACATAAACGATACAAGAAGATCTTAGATTTAAAATTTCCCATTCAATAACTCTTCTAACCCCTTTATATATACTTCATAACCTTATAAACCCTGATAAAATAGATCCCATCCTTAAAAATGTTATACAAATAATGTGTATAGATATTTTTCAATTCATTATTTAAGTTAGGCTTTAACCCTAATTCTTAGTTTAAACTAATAACTTTAAATATTATATTGTTACTAACGCCCTATTTAAAATTAATATATTCAAAGGAATTCAGTGTAAAGTTAAAACTAAATATTCACGAACTTTTCCTGAACAACATGAGTAAATTGATCTGTAAAATACTCCATGTTGTCTTAGTGAATATATATATAAAGTGTACGCTGCCCTAAAAAAAGAAATTAATATAATACCAACTATTGTAATACTTCTTCAGCTGATTATACCTACAATCAACCTAATTTCACCCAAAAGATTTAAAGAAGGAGGTGCAGCTATATTTCTAATCCTAAGAAGAAATCACCAAAGACCTATTCTAGGTATAAATCCAAGAAGTCCCTTACTCACTATTAAACTTCGACTCCTCACTCGCTCATAGACTATATTAGCTAGATAAAACAAACCTGAAGAACATAATCCATGCCCGACTATTACAACTACTGCACCTGTAAAGCCCCATCAATTTAATACAATCAAACCGCATAACACTAATCCTATATGAGCCACAGAAGAATAAGCTATCAAGGATTCACTGTCCATTAGCCACAGGCATACTAAACTAATTATAATTCCTCCTGTTAAACTTACACTGATTCAAATTCACCTAAAATTTAAGCTAATTCTACGAAAAATTATCATTACACGAATTAAACCATAACCCCCTAATTTTAATAAAACACCAGCTAATACTATAGAGCCTGCTACTGGTGCCTCCACATGCGCTTTAGGTAACCACAAATGGAATAAATATAAAGGAAGTTTTACTATAAATGCCAATACCGTTCTAAAATATCAAATAGATTCAATTCATGCTCTCGCTCTTCTTAACTCTGTTAAGCCGATCACTAAAGTTCCCCCTAAATAATATAAAGTTAATAAAGACCCTAATAAAGGTAAAGAAAGAAAAAGAGTATAAAAAAGTATATATATGCCAGCTTGAATTCGTTCAGGCTGATACCCCCAACCTAAAATTAAAATTAATGTTGGAATTAAAGATGCTTCAAATCTAATGTAAAACAACAAATAGTCTATCGACGAAAATGTAATAACCAATGCTGTTAAAAGTAAAATATTTACAATCAAAAATCTTGACCTATAATTCCTATTATCATAAATTTTCTGACTTCCTAATACAACTAAAGAAATAATTCAAACTCTTAACCTTACTAAAATAAAACTTAAATAATCTATTCCTAAATTAAACCCTAAGCAATATATAGTATAATTGTGTCCCCCCATAAAATTAACCAAAAATCCTAATATAAATAAACCCAATTGAATAAACCCTCACTCATTTTTAAATTTTATCAATAAAATTAAAGGTAAAATAAATTTTAACATTCTAATACATTAAATCTTTTAAAACAATCATTACCGTGAGTGCGAACAATAAATACTAATAAAGACAAACCTAAAGCACCTTCACAAGCAGCAAGAGTTAAGAAAAATAAACAAAAATAAATTTCGCTTCCCACTCCTCTTATTATAATTCCCATTAACCAAAAAATACCTAATATTATAAACTCTAACCTCAATAACGAATTTAATAAATGCTTTTGATATGAAATAAACCTTCATAAACCACAAAAAATTATAAAAAAAGAACCCCTAATAAATGGAATAGAAAAAATTGTCATTGGTTTTAATAGTTTAACTAAAAACTTTGGTCTTGTAAACCAAAAATGAAATATTAATTCTTAAAACTTCAGAGAAAAAAGATATTCTTCCGTCTTTAATTCCCAAAATTAATATTTTATAATAAACTACTCTCTGAAATAATATATTTAACACTATTTTTAACTCTACTTATATCCTTTTTTTTCACTCGCATAAACCACCCTCTTTCCCTAGGTTTATCATTACTTTTTCAAACCACATTAGTTTGTCTTACTTCAGGTATTATAACTCACTCTTTCTGGTTCTCTTATATTTTATTTTTAATCTTTTTAGGAGGTATACTTGTCTTATTTATTTATGTGGCCTCATTAGCTTCTAATGAACCATTTATATTTTCTCTAAGTAATTTTGTTTTATTTTTCATCTTTAGTATTTTTTTATCCTTTTGCTTTGTTATTTATACAGATCCCTTATCTGCCCCTGTAATCAATTTAATCTCTTCTTCTTCTGTCTCCCTACAGCATTTTTCAATCCCATACACTATTATATGAATTTATAATAACCCATCAATGCTTTTTACTCTTTTTATTATTTTATACCTTCTTTTAACACTTATTGTAGTTGTAAAAATTACCAATCTTTTCAAAGGCCCCCTTCGTTTAATAAAATAATGACAACACCCATCCGCAAAACCCATCCTTTATTTAAAATTGTTAATGGAGCTCTAGTTGATATACCTCTACCTACAAATATTTCAACTTTCTGAAACTTTGGTTCATTATTGGGCCTTTGTTTAACCATTCAAATTTTAACTGGTCTTTTTTTATCTATACACTATACTGCTCACATCGATTTGGCTTTTTCTAGAGTAGCCCATATTTGCCGAGATGTAAACTATGGCTGGTTCCTTCGCACTATACACGCAAATGGTGCATCGTTTTTTTTTATTTGTTTATACATTCATATTGGACGAGGAATATCCCATGGATCTTATATAATCTTTCATGCCTGAATAGTTGGTGTAATCATTTTATTTATAGTAATATCAACAGCTTTTTTAGGTTATGTGCTTCCATGAGGTCAAATGTCATTTTGAGGTGCCACTGTTATTACTAACTTATTTTCTGCAATTCCATTTGTGGGCACTGACCTAGTCCAATGAATTTGAGGAGGATTTTCAGTTGATAATGCTACTTTAACTCGATTTTTTACTTTCCATTTTATTTTACCTTTCATTGTACTTGCAGCCTCATTAATCCATATTTTGTTTCTACACCAAGGAGGTGCAAATAACCCATTGGGTATCTCAAGACAAACAGATAAAGTCCCATTTCACCCCTACTTTACATTTAAAGATATTGTAGGATTTATTGTGATATTAACTTTCTTAATAATTCTAACCTTGCTGTACCCATATTTACTTGGAGATCCTGACAACTTTATTCCAGCTAACCCATTAGTCACCCCAGCCCATATCCAACCTGAATGGTATTTCTTATTTGCATACGCTAGCCTACGCTCTATTCCTAACAAATTAGGAGGTGTTATTGCTTTAGTGGCTTCTGTAGCAATTTTAATAATTCTACCTTTTACCCATTCATCAAACTTTCGAAGTTTAACTTTTTACCCCCTAAATCAATTTTTATTTTGATCACTAGTGGCAATTGTAATATTACTTACATGAATTGGAGCCCGGCCCGTCGAAGATCCGTATGTAATTACAGGACAAATTTTAACCATTTTATATTTCCTATTTTATGTATTAAACCCCTTATCTTTGATTTGGTGAGATAAAATATTAAAATGATTATTTAGTTTAAATATAAAATAAATGTTTTGAAAACATTAAATAAGAAATAAATATTCTTAATAATCGCAATATACTAATTTAGTTAAATTTAAATATGTAAACAATAACAAAATCTTTTTAATCCTAAAAAAAAAATTAAATAATTAATAGAAACAGGTAAAAATCTTTTTCACGCCAAATACATTAATTTATCATAGCGCAATCGTGGTAAAGTTCCTCGAACCCATACAAAAATAAAAGCAACTCCTACTATTTTAATATAGAATAAAATACTACAAAGCTCCCTCCCTAAAAAAATTATAGTAAACAAACCTCTCATAAAAAGAATTCTAGCGTATTCGGCCATAAAAATTAAAGCAAACCCACCTCTTCTATATTCAGTATTAAACCCTGAAACTAATTCAGACTCACCCTCCGCGAAATCAAAAGGAGTCCGATTAGTTTCCGCTAAACAAGAAGCAAACCAAATTAAACATAAAGGTATTCTAACCAAAAAGAATCAAACTTTATCTTGATATTTTCTAAATAAATCCAAACTTACACCCCCAACTAATACCACAAAAGACAATAAAATTAAAGCTAACCTTACTTCGTATGAAATGGTTTGTGCCACTGCACGTAAACTTCCCAATAATGAATACTTACAATTTGACGCCCATCCTGCTCTTATAGTCGAATACACCCCTAATCTTAAACAACATAAAAAAAATAAAATACTTATATTAAATCTTATGAACCCAATTTCATAAGGTATCACAGCCCACACTAACAATGAAATAAATAACCTAAATACAGGAGATAAATAGTAAGGTAAAAAATTTGATATTATAGGAATTGTTTGTTCTTTTGTAAATAATTTTACTGCATCAGAAAACGGTTGTAAAATTCCTATATAACCTACTTTATTGGGGCCCTTTCGAATTTGAATATAACCTAAAATTTTACGCTCTAACAATGTAACAAATGCAACCCTAATTAATACACAAATAATTAATACTAAATAACAAACTAATTCTACTAATCTAAACACAAAACAATTAGCTAAATCTATTATCCTACTACCTATAGAATTAATCTATTTACTTAGATCCTAAATCTAACACATATTATCTGTCAAAATAGTAAATTTATTAGTTATTCTTTTATCGAAACTTTTTCAGTTAATTAATCCTTTCGTACTAAACTAACTTTATAATTTTTAGGAGATAGAAACCAACCTGGTTCACACCGGTCTGAACTCAAATCATGTAAAAATTTAAAGGTCGAACAGACCTTCTATTACAGCTGCTGCACTATATAGAAATTTTAATTCAACATCGAGGTCGCAAACTCTCTTTTCGATAAGAACTCTCAAAGAAAATAACGCTGTTATCCCTAAAGTAACTTAATCTTTAAATCCCTAAAGAGGATCATTAACCCACCATAAACATATATAAATGTATTACCAAAAAGCAGTTAAATTTATTTATACTCTTGTCGCCCCAACACAACATAATATTAATTTATATCATTTTACTTATAATTCAATTTAAATTAATTAAATGTAAAGCTTTATAGGGTCTTATCGTCCCCCTAAATCATTTAAGCCTTTTCACTTAAAAGTCAAATTTTAAAATTATTATAGAGACAGAAATTCCCTTGTCCAACCATTCATACAAGCCTCCAATTAAAAGACTAATGATTATGCTACCTTTGCACGGTCAGAATACCGCGGCCCTTCAATATTCAATCAGCGGGCAGGTTAGACTCTTTATATCTGCAAACAGACATGTTTTTGATAAACGGGGAGAAATATATTTCCCGAATTCCGGGTAATACCACTTATCTTTTATGTATTAATGATGATTTTAATTTGAATATTTATAATAAATTATACTAATAAAACTATTATCTCTTATATATTTTTATTTCATATAATACTCTAGTAATTAATTAGAATTAAAGAAATATTATTTTCAATAATATGAGGTAGAACACTTTATAAACATAGCTACTTTTAAGCTTAGTAAAAATTTAATAAATCTATTCACCCATAACTTATTATTTTTTGAACAAAAAGCTCTACCCTTCTGCTCTTAATTTTTACTTTAGATTAAGTAAAAATAGAATTATATTCATTTCCAAAGAACTAGATATTAAAACTCGACTGATATTTCATCTTTAATATAATATTTAAAATTTTTTTAAAACAAAAACTTTTTATTAAATTAACTGTTTTTATTTCGAGAATATTAAATTAATTAATATATTTTAGTTTTCCCTGATACCCGAGGTACAAATTTTTATAATTTCTATCTTTTCTACTTATATTTTTAATCTTTCTTTTACAATACTTTTCCACTATTGCCTTCTTTTCCTAATTTTTATAATCTATACTAATTTTTAAAATAACTAAATTATTTTTCCTTTATTATTTAAACATCATTACACACAAACAAGTTATACAGACTCAAAATAAATCGATTTGCACGATAAATTTTTTTCAACGTAACTGAAATGCTATACTATTAAGCTATATTTTGTATTATTCTAGATACACCTTTCCGGTACATCTACTATGTTACGACTTATCTCACTTTAAAAATGAAAGCGACGGGGCGATATGTACATTTTTTAGAGCTACTATCATCTAAACTTATTAAATTTAAATACTATTAAAATCCTCCTTTCACTAACAGCACTTTACCCATTAGATCCGTGTAAATTAAAATTTATTGTTACCCATTTTCTTCTCATCATCAGCTGCACCTTGATCTAATATACTAGACTATATTCTACTATAACAATTTATTCTTTAAAAATCATCTAATAATGACGGTATACAAACTTAATAAGAAAAAGTAAGATCATGCGTGGTTTATCGTTTTCTAGAAACAGGTTCCTCTAACCAGACTAAAACACCGCCAAATTCTTTAAGTTTAAAGAACATAACTATTAATGTTTAGATTTTTCTTTTTTATTTTTAGTATATTAGGGTATCTAATCCTATTTTATGTCTAAAATTTTTTAGCTTCAATAACACAAATTCTCCGTTTATAATTAATAACTTAATTTTACCTTTTATTAATATAAACATTTATAAAAAGTTTCTTTTAACTAAATATCATCTTACTTTTACTTAACCCCTAAGTATAACCGCGACTGCTGGCACAAATTTTAATCAGGTTTTATATAATTACCAAACTCTAATTCTAATTAATTGTTCAAAATTGAATACTGCGCTCAAACGTATTTTAACCTCATTACCCACATAATTATTATAAGACCTTAAGTCTATACAAATTTACACACTAAAATATACATATATAATTTAATTATAATATAAAAGAATAAGCTAGAATCAAACTTTTGTCAAATAAACCAAATATATTAACTAAATATATTTAAATATTATTTATATGTAAAAAAAAAAGAATTTCCATAATACAATATATATTATAAACATAAACTGTATACCATTAATTAAACTTTATACATAACTATATAAGATACTAAATGTATAGATAGGGTTATAGCTGTATACTACATAAATGTAAAGAACAAGCCAATATACAATTAAATAAAGGGTATAACGATATAATTTATTATCGACTCTTATAAAAAGAGAATGATATGGGGCATTAAATGTAGGACACAGACAATAGAGATAGTAGGAGTAAGTGAAACCCCTGTTCTCTCACCTTTTCTTCGGAAAAAGAGAACAGTAGGGACTGTTCCACTTACTCCCACTATAAGAGGGTAAGAAATTATACTAAGATTAATAATATATAAATTAATTATATACATATAATTAATTTAAAATATCATAATTAAATAAATGGATATATTATATATATATATATCCTTATTTTTTTAATTCTTAATAATTTGTCAAAAAAAAACTATTTACTAAAATTTTTATTTTTTTATACACAAATATATATTAATATAGGGCGTGATAAAAGGGTAGCTTTGATAGAGCTAATCATGTAGTACCCTACCTATATTATACGTAGTGGAATTACACCAATTCTCAAAAGATCAAATCTTTTAGTGCTCTCTACACCAACGAATATTTTTTAAAAGATAAGCTAAATAAGCTAGTGGGGCTCATACCCCATCAGTGTGAGTTCACCCTCTCTCTTTTTAGTGATCTTTCCACCTATCCTACTCCTTTTTTATTTTTTATATTTACTGGGAACTCTACTCTCTATTTCCGCTTCTTCATGATTTGGAGCTTGAGTTGGTCTAGACTTGAACATATTATCCTTTATTCCTCTAATCTCTATGAAAACGAAATCACCTACTCCGGAGCCTGCACTTAACACTTTTCTAGTTCAAGCTCGAGGCTACTCAGCTATGATTATTGCAGGCTATTTAATTTTTTCTAATCTCTTTATTTCAACCCTTATATTATTTATAACTCCTCGTGCAAAACTTTGAAGGGCGCCTGTTCAGTTCTGGTTTCCTCAAGTTATGGAAGGACTGAATTGACGACAAGCGATTTTACTACTTACAATCCAAAAGATTGCGCCTATATCCTTATCTCCCTATTTAATATTTGATCCCTTACTAATCTCTATTACGGTCTATACAGGTATTTTTGTTGCTTTAGTTGGAGCACTTGGAGGTGGTAATCAAATATATAACGAAAAACTTATAGCTTTTTCTTCTATTAATCACATATCTTGAATATTAATTGCGATAACATTGAGAGAATGTTCGTGGATTATGTGCTTTTTGTTTTATTCAATTATCTCTTCTTCAGTAGCTTTGCTTTTTCATGGAACACAAGCTGTCCATATTACAGAAATAATTCAACATCTAGCTCCTTCATCTCTTATAGTTGTTACTTTACCAACAGCTCTTCTTTCATTAGGAGGTTTGCGTCCTTTCTCAGGATTTATTCCTAAATGGATGATAATCCAAATAATAATTTGTCATAAAATAATTTTGCCTTTATCTATTCTCTTAGCTTCTGCTCTTGTAACTTTATATTTCTATGTTCGAATTTTCAACATGTTTCTTACATTCCCTTCCCCCAACTTAAAATGAGTTCCAAAGTATCTATACTTTAAACCAGAAATGCCTCTTTTTATTCTCTCGTTAAATCTTCTAGGAATACTTACCCCATCTTTATTCTTTCTTTTTTAGGATTTTAAGTTATTTAAACTAGCAGCCTTCAAAGCTACCAAAAAAAGTTTTACCCTTTTAAATCCTAAGCTCCAATATAATCTTTGCATATCTTTAAATTTGCAATTTAACGTCTTATTTGGCACTATAGAGCCAATAAGAAAGTGGGAACTTGTCTACAAATTTACAATCGGCCGCCTATAACTCAGCCATCTTATT